AATATTCAAAATTGTTTTGGATTGACACTGCATATCTAATCTAGATAGATAGAAAAAGGATAAATGGAAGAATAAAAAAGGAGGAATTGAAAAAAAAATATATCGGATTTTTGATATTTCATCAATCTAAGTGGAATAAGCAAAGTGGATTCCTTGTTGGTTAATCGAGTTACAATGAAAACCACACAATTGATGAAGGAAATGTCCGAATTTGTTTGATAGTTAATAAGATCAATAAACTAAGGTTTTGTCGTTCTAGGCCATCGGATTCGACGGAAACAATGATAAATAAATACGAATACAGCAGAAAAAGGGGGGGGGGGAAATCAAAAAAACAAGTAGAGAAAAATTATACAAAGTTATATACAAGTTGCTACCCCCCTTGGTATTTCTTTAATTGAATTTCATTTGATTAGATGGAAGTTCCTTAAAAAGTTCCGCTTTCTTTAAAAGATTCTGAACAGTTCCTGTGGGTTGAGCACCCTTTTCAAGGAAATATAGAATAACAGGAACATTTAAATAAGTTTGATTTTTCATTGGATCATAAAAGCCCACTTTTCTAAGATCTTTTCCTTCTCTTCGGGATCGAACATCAATTGCAACGATTCGATAGATGGCTCATTGGGATAGGTGTAGATGAACAATACCCCCCCTAGAACCGTATAGGAAGTTTTCTCCTCGTACGGCTCGAGAAAAAATGATTTGATTCGAAGTTTTGTCTATGTATGCAATTCTAATAAATTAAATGACAAATGGGCCTATAAAATCAATTAGACTATGATTTCAGTCTTTTTTTTCTTCCTGAAAAGGAAAAAGAAACCATTCGTACTCATAACTCAAGTTGGATAACTCTTCAAATAGTTCAAAGGAAAAATTTTTAGTCAATTTTATTTATTGAGTAGTCTTTACCCCCTTCTGTTTGTCTCATTTAAAATTCTATTTGTATTCTTTAGTCTGATCCAGCCAGTGAGACTCTCGAGACAATTAAAATGGTGTTTCCTTGTTCTTAGATCCTTTATCCTTAATTTTAAATCATTGGGTTTAGACATTACTTCGGTGCTTCTTAATTCTTTCAAAATGGCAGCAACATACCCCCTTTTGATTTCTTTCTAGCAAAGAATCCTATGGACAGTTAATTCCCGCGTGATACACCTTGAATCGAAAAAGTTTGATCAATTCCAACAAGTTTTGCTTTTGAATTGGAAACTTGCTCGAATTGGATCCTTTCTATTTCTATATATAGAAGATATATTTACGAAGTTGTTCCAATTGATTGGCATTAACCCTAGATCTTTGTCCCCGAGAAATGAATTAATCCTTTCTACTCGAGCTCCATCGTAGACTATTTACAACCCAACAAAAAACGAAGGGTTCAAGTGTAACAGAACAAACAATGTCGAGCCAAGAGCACCCTCATTCCTAGACAAATTGAAAATGGTGGATTTTTAATCCACAACGGACCGTGTCCTTCAAGTCGCACGTTGCTTTCTACCACATCGTTTCAAACGAAGTTTTACCATAACATTCCTCTAATTTCGAACCGGTATGGAATTGATTCAATTATGGAATCATGAATAGTCATTGGTTCAGATGTCCATAGACATCGTAATCTAGGTTTTTTCTTCTATAATATTATATTATGATATGTGGAACTATTTTTTCTGAAAAAGTCTTAGCAAGAGAGCATATTTATAACATACATAAATAATAAGAATATATAGATAATAATATAGATAATAGAAAGAAATATATAAACGAATAACTTTTTGAATCTGCATCTTCAAATGACTCAATAAGATAGATTAAATGATTTCCTACTTTTTCAAAGATTCCATTTAGAAGGACTCATTCAAAATATTTATTCAAAATATTTCTAATTGAAATTGAAAAAGTTTCCTATTTAGACATCATTATTTAATATTTATTTAATTTGAAGAAAATTGGACAATAAATATCCCGTTTGACCTTCATAGGAAGATAAGTCTTTTTAATTGACTCAGCACTGATCTAATTTCAAATAGATCAAAGAAAAGAAGAAAGAAATCCAATTTTTTCATGAAATGTATAAAAAAATGATGTAAGTTAAGATTTGAATCTTTATTCTTTTCATCTGACTACGAAAATCAAAATAAAAAAAAATAGGAAAGGTTTTTCATATCTATCAGATAGATTGAATAGTTGTCACTGTTCTAGATATTTTATAACAGTGAATTGAAATAATTTCAGTTTAAATAATGAAAGGATTACAAATCTTTTTCACAAAAACCAAAAAATGAAATTATTGTCATTGAAATAAAACGATACATACCATATAAGCTAAACATTTCCTCATATAAAATGAGGAAATGATTGATATGTATTTTGTTTAATTTAACATGGGGTTGGGTAATATTTCAATAATCGACTCTTGTCATAAATAAAGTGAATAAAATAAAAAGGATGGGATAAATCCCCCCTGCCTCAATCGTTACATAGATTCCCAATTTTTAATTAGAGCCAA